AATAAGGTGCCTGATAAAAGGACTATCTTGATAGGATAGATCATGTAGTAATATACCCTTATTATATTTTTTAGATTTAAACTAAATCCTGAGAAATCAAAATTCTCTGTGCACCATACACCAAAATATAGTTAACTATGTAAACGAACGATAAAAAGATAAGCTAAATAAAGCTATTAGGTTCATACCCTAATTATAGAGGTTATACCCCTCTTCTTTTTAATGCCAAATATTAGAAAATTATTATTTTCAGGGACCCTTATCACTGGAACAATTCTTGTGTTAAGATCAGAAACATGATTAGGTATATGAATAGGATTAGAAATAAATATACTAAGATTTGTCCCAATTATGTTTAAAAGAAAAAAAACAAGATCCGCTGAGAGATGTATAATTTACTTCTTAACTCAAAGAATTGGGTCTATCTTAATATTAATGTTAGTGTTAACTAATTCATCGCTCATAATGCTCCCTTATGCAGTTGATGAATTAGTTAATACTATATTAGTATTTAGTATGGCCGTTAAATTAGGCATCCCTCCCTTCCACTTTTGATTTCCGGAAATTATTAAAAAAATAGAATGGGCAGAAAGCTTAATTCTTATAACATGACAAAAAATTGCGCCATTAACCATCTTATCTTACTTGTTCCCAGAAACAATTATTGCCCCAATTCTAATTATAACTTCTACTCTCGTCGGGGCAATTGGCGGACTTAATCAAACCTCCACCCATAAAATTATAGCATTTTCATCAATTAATCATATAGGATGAATAATTGCATGCATAAAGCTCAATAACACCTTATGAATAAGATATCTTGTAATTTATTCAATTATCTTAACAATAATGATTTTTATTTTCAATAAATATTCTATATCATATATTAATCAATTAAATTTAAGATCTAGATTTTCAGAAAAAATATTAATTATTATTTTATTTTTAAGATTAGGAGGACTACCCCCATTTCTAGGATTCCTTCCTAAATGAATAGTAATTCAAACTATAGTTATTTCTAACACATTCCCAACATTAATTATTATAATTTTATCTTCATTAATTACACTATTTTATTATCTCCGATTAATTAGATCTAATTTATTAATTAATTCTCCTGCATGAAAATGAAACATTACTTCAAGATATATTTTACAACCTAAATGAAGAATTTTCATAATTATATTAAATCTTGCTCTCCCCATAATTCTAATCCTTAATTTTTAATTCCCTCACCGTAAGACATTATATAACCTCAACATTTCTAACTTATAGCTCGTTAAAGCTTTAAGTTAAGAAAACTATTAACCTTCAAAGTTAAAATTATAAATTATATATAAGCTTTAGTAAAAATACTACTTCAGAATTGCAGTCTGATATCATCTCATTGACTATAAAGCCCAAAAACTTGATGAAGGGTAGATACCATAAATAAATTTACAATTTACCGCCTATATTTCAGCCACTTCATCTATGAACAAATGATTTTATTCTACAAACCACAAAGATATTGGAACTTTATATTTTTTGTTTGGAGCCTGAGCAGGAATAGTAGGAACATCTCTCAGATGATTAATTCGTATTGAGCTAGGTCAACCAGGATCTTTTATTGGTGATGATCAAACTTATAATGTTGTTGTAACTGCACATGCATTCGTAATAATTTTCTTCATGGTTATACCAATTATAATTGGTGGATTCGGTAACTGATTAGTACCCCTTATAATTGGAGCACCAGATATAGCATTCCCCCGAATAAATAACATAAGATTTTGATTATTACCCCCATCACTAACACTATTACTAGTAAGTAGAATCGTGGAAAGAGGTGCAGGGACAGGATGAACAGTTTACCCACCATTATCTAGAAATATCGCCCACAGAGGTGCATCTGTAGATTTAGCAATTTTTAGATTACATTTAGCAGGAGTTAGATCAATTCTAGGAGCTGTAAATTTTATTTCAACAATTATTAATATACGACCTAAGGGAATAACTATAGAACGAATTCCTTTATTTGTATGATCAGTAGGAATTACTGCATTATTATTATTATTAAGATTACCTGTACTAGCAGGAGCAATTACAATATTACTGACCGATCGTAATTTTAATACCACATTTTTTGACCCTGCCGGAGGGGGAGACCCAATCTTATACCAACATTTATTTTGATTTTTTGGGCACCCAGAAGTTTATATTTTAATTTTACCAGGATTTGGACTAATTTCTCACATTATCGCTATAGAAACAGGAAAAGTAGAACCCTTTGGGTCATTAGGTATAATTTATGCAATATTAGCTATTGGATTATTAGGGTTTATTGTATGAGCACATCATATATTTACAGTAGGAATAGATGTTGATACCCGAGCATATTTTACTTCAGCAACTATAATTATTGCTGTACCTACAGGAATTAAGATCTTCAGATGATTAGCAACCCTGCACGGAAGATTAATTAATTGATCCCCAAGAATTATTTGAGCCATGGGATTTGTTTTCTTATTTACAATCGGAGGATTAACTGGTGTTATTTTAGCCAATTCATCAATTGATATCACATTACATGACACTTATTATGTTGTCGCCCACTTCCACTATGTCCTTTCAATAGGTGCAGTATTTGCAATCATGGGGGGTGTAATTCAATGATTCCCCTTAATTACAGGAATAACCCTTAATCCAAGATGATTAAAAACACAATTCTTTATTATATTTGTAGGAGTAAATTTAACATTCTTTCCTCAACATTTCCTAGGATTGGCAGGAATACCCCGACGATATTCAGATTATCCTGATAGTTACACTTGTTGAAATACAATCTCAACAATTGGTAGATCTATTTCAATTATTGGAATTATATTATTTATTTTTACCTTATGAGAGGCATTTGTATCAAAACGACAAATCTTATTTTCTGAAAGCATGCCCTCTAATATTGAATGATTACAAAAATATCCACCAGCCGAACATTCATACTCAGAATTACCTATTTTAACAGCATCTTAATGTGGCAGATTAGTGCAATGAATTTAAGCTTCATATATAAAGATTCCTCTTTCATTAAGAATCGCAACATGATCTAATCTAGGACTCCAAGATGCAAACTCACCTATTATAGAGCAATTAATTATATTCCATGACCATGCAATAATAATTCTTGTTATAATTACAATTTTAGTAGCCCATATAATAATTACATTAATATTTAATAAAATTATTAATCGAAACCTTTTAGAAGGACAAACAATTGAATTAATCTGAACAATCGTCCCAGCAATTACATTAATTTTTATTGCCCTACCCTCATTGCGAATTTTATATTTAATGGACGAAGTTAATAACCCATTAGTTACAATTAAAGCTATTGGGCACCAATGATATTGAAGTTATGAATACTCAGATTTCAAAAATATTGAATTTGATTCTTATATAAAACCAACAAATGAATTAGAACTAGAAGACTTTCGCCTCTTAGATGTAGATAACCGAGTGATTCTGCCTATAAAAACACCCGTACGAATCCTAGTAACATCAAGAGATGTAATTCACTCTTGAACCATTCCAAGAATTGGAGTTAAAATTGATGGAACTCCTGGACGACTTAATCAAGGTAGATTTACTTTATTACGACCTGGAATTTTATTCGGACAATGTTCTGAAATTTGTGGAGCAAACCATAGATTTATACCTATTGCTATTGAAAGAGTGTCTACCGAATGTTTCCTAAACTGAATAAAGAATTATTCATTAAGTGACTGAAAGAAAGTAATGGTCTCTTAAACCAAAACATGGTAAGTAACGCATACCCTTAATGAAAAAGTTAGTTTAAAACAAAAACATAGCTTTGTCAAAGCTAAAATACTAATTTAGTACTTTTTAATACCACAAATAGCACCTTTATGATGATCAATTTTATTCTTAACCTTCCTAACATCATTCTTAATAGTATGCATTATTATACATTTCCAAAATACACTAGAACCCGTTAAAAGAGATAACAAAATAATTAAAGTAAATCCAATAAATTGAAAATGATAACTAACCTATTTTCAACATTTGACCCCTGCTCATCTGTATCCATATCACTTAATTGAATAAGAACATTTCTAGGATTTATTATAATCCCAGGAATATTTTGAGCAATACCATCACGATATAATTATATCATCTATACTGTTTACAGAAAATTATATATAGAATTTAAAACCTTATTAGGCCCTAAAAGAAAAGGAATTAAATTAATTTTCATTGGAACATTTATATTTATTCTATTTAATAATATATTAGGACTTTTACCCTATGTATTTACAAGAAGCAGACATTTAATTTTTACCCTTACCTTAGCACTACCAATATGATTATCATTAATATTATTTGGGTGATTAAACAACACTCAACATATGTTTGCCCATTTAATTCCAGAAGGAAGACCTGCGGTTTTAATACCATTTATGGCATGCATTGAAACAATCAGAAACATTATTCGACCAGGATCATTAGCAGTACGATTAACAGCAAATATAATTGCAGGACACTTATTAATGTGTTTACTAGGAAATAATATAACAGAAGCAACAACAATAATTCCATTAATTATAAGAATCCAAATTATTCTTATATTATTCGAAACAGCCGTTTCATTAATTCAAGCTTACGTATTTTCTATTTTAAGCACGTTGTATACTTCTGAAGTAATTTATGAAAATACACAGAAACCACCCATTCCATTTAGTAGATTATAGACCTTGACCACTAACAGGATCAATCGGGGCAATAACATTAACCTCAGGAATAATTATATGATTTCATAAAAATAATATATTATTATTCTTCCTAGGAATCCTTATTTTAAGACTTACAATAATTCAATGGTGGCGGGATATTTGTCGAGAGGCAACATATCAAGGTAAACACACATCGCCCGTAGTAAGAGGGTTAAAATGAGGAATAATCCTATTTATTATTTCAGAAGTATTTTTCTTTGTATCATTCTTTTGAGCATTCTTCCATAGAAGATTATCCCCTACTGTAGAAATTGGTATAACATGACCTCCTAAAGGAATTATAACATTTGACCCAATAAACATTCCATTATTAAATACAATAATCCTCTTATGTTCAGGAATCACTGTGACATGGGCACACCATAGATTAATAGAAAGAAAGCACTCACAAACAACACAAGCACTATTCTTAACCGTAATCTTAGGATTATATTTTACAATATTACAAGCATATGAATATTATGAATCAAGATTTGCCATTAGTGATTCAATTTATGGATCATGTTTCTTTATAGCTACAGGATTCCACGGAATTCACGTCATTATTGGAACAACATTCCTTGCAATCTGTTTAATACGACATATTATGTGTCATTTTTCCTCAAAACACCATTTCGGATTTGAGGCAGCCGCATGATACTGACACTTTGTAGATGTTGTATGATTATTCTTATATATTTCAATCTACTGATGAGGTAGTTACTCTTTTAGTATAAAAAGTATATTTAACTTCCAATTAAAAGGTTTATTTAATAAAAAGAGTAATTATTATAATTATAATTTCAACACTCCTAGCACTTGTAATTTCATTAATTTTAATAATAGCATGCACATTAATTGCAAAAAAATCAATTCTAGACCGGGAAAAAATATCACCATTCGAGTGCGGTTTCGATCCTAAAAGATCATCACGCATGCCCTTTTCAATTCAATTCTTTTTAATTGCAGTACTATTTTTAATCTTCGACATTGAAATTGTTATTATCTTACCAATAATTATCACATTAAAGTCAAGAAGACTTATTATATGAATAATTACAGTTACTGTATTTATTTTTATTCTTATTGCCGGACTATACCACGAATGAAATAACAGAGTACTTGAATGAGCAAAATGGGGTTGTAGTTAAAAATAACATTTAATTTGCAATTAAAAAGTGCTTCCATAAAGCCTTCCTCACAAAAAGTAGTGAAGTAAAATTTACTCTTAGTTTCGACCTAAGATTAGGGCATAAGCCCCTTACTTTTAGTAGAAGCCAAAAAGAGGCCTTTCATTGTTAATGAAAAAATTGATTATAATAATCCTACTAAAAGAGAATGAAGTATCTAAAAGAAGCTGCTAACTATCTTTTAAAGCGGTTAAATTCCGTTTTTCTCTTATTTATATAGTTTATTACAAAACACTTCATTTTCAATGAAGAGAAGGGATTTTCCCTATAAATAAACACTTGAAAAGTAATATATACTTATAGTAGTATCTTCAATACTAAGCTTTAATTTTAAGCTATTCAAGTAAATCAAAATAAAGATAAATAAAATAAAAAATACTATAATAAACAACTTTAAATTATTAAAATGATAAAAACTATATAACTTACTAAAAGAAGAGCTTACAATATAAGAAGACTTAGAAATAAAATATTCACCCCAACCCGAATCCATAGCTTCATAATAATTCTTAGAAAGAGATAAAAAAGGACCTCTCACTATAAAAGTTCTAAAAAAAGGTATAAATCACATAGATCCTCTAAAAAAAGAAATAAAATAATAACGCAATGAATAAACCCTAGTAAAATAATTAGAAAAAGAAAGTTCATAACCAAGTCAACCGCCAAAAAAAATAAAAATTAAAGGTATTATTTTTAAACCCAAGGGCAAAACAACTAAAATAGGAAAAGAAAATAAAAATCAACTTAAAATACTTCCACCACAAACAGAAAGAATAGTTAATAAAACCATAGACTTCATTATTAAACTATCCTCACAATAATTCTGACAAACATATAAATTCATATTAAAAGATAAACAATAATAAACTAAACGCACACTATAAGAAACAGTTAAACCCACTGAAATAAAAAAAATTAAAAAAACAAAAAAATTATAAGAAGAAGTTATCACCATCTCCAAAATGATATCCTTAGAATAAAACCCGGACATAAAAGGTAAACCACATAAAGAAAAATTAGAAATTATAAAACAAGTACAAGTAAAAGGAAGTTGGTTAACTACACAACCCATATGACGAATATCCTGAGAATCACTTATACTATGAATAATTAAACCTGCACACAAAAAAAGCAAAGCCTTAAAAAAAGCATGACTTAAAAGGTGAAAAAAGGCTAATAAAGGAAAACCCATAAATAAAATAGATATTATTAAACCAAGTTGACTTAAAGTAGACAACGCAATAATTTTCTTTATATCATATTCAAAATTAGCACCCAAACCAGACATAAATATAGTTAATATACTAAACATTAATAAAAAGGAACAATCCAAATTATTAAATATATGTGAAAAACGAATTAGTAAATAAACCCCAGCAGTAACTAGAGTAGAAGAGTGAACAAGAGAAGAAACTGGAGTAGGAGCTGCCATAGCAGCAGGTAATCAAGAAGAAAAGGGAATTTGAGCTCTTTTAGTAAAACCAGCCAAAACAATTAAAAAAACAAGAAAATAACACCAAGAATCCCAAGAATAAATATAAAAAATATAATGTCAACTACCAAAATTAATTATTCAAGCAATAGCCAACAAAATAGCAACATCACCAATACGATTAGTTAAGATAGTCAATATACCTGCAGAATAAGACTTATAATTCTGGAAGTAAATTACCAGACAATAAGAGACAAGGCCGAGACCATCTCAACCAATTAAAATTCTAATTAAATTTGGACTAATAATTATTATTATTATAGATATAACAAATAAAAAAACAAGAAAATAAAAACGAACCCTATCGTTATCAGAAGATATATAAGAGTCTCTATAATAAATAACTATAGAAGAAATTAAAAAAACACAACCAACAAAGATTAAAGACATTCAATCAAAAAATAAAGTTATAGTTATACAAGTTCTATTCAAACTCAAAAACTCCCAATCCAAAAAAATTATATAATCATTTAATAAAAAAGTAATTCCAATTAAAACAAAAAATATACCAAATAGTAATAATAAAAATCCCCCTAAAATATATAAAGAAACTATCCCTACAATGACTTAAAGCAATAAATGCACCAGTAACTCCACAAATTACTATTCTTATTAAACTATTTAAGTTATAATCAAAGAACAAAAATATCAGACTTTAAAACAACAATATTTAAAGGAACTAAATGAAGTAAAATTAAAGAATATTCACGAACAGTAACAGAATTAAACTTTACAATACCACTATAAAAAGAACCATGTTGCACATAAGAAAATAAATAAATTCTATAACAACAACTCAAAAAAGAAGATAAGCCTAAAAATAAAAACCCCAAACTTCTTCAACCTATAATTCTATTAATTAACATAATTTCACCTAATAAATTTAAAGAAATAGGAGAAGCTATATTATTGGCTCTAAGAATAAATCAAAATAAAGATAAAGAAGGCATAAAACATAATAAACCCTTGTTAATTAAAAAACTTCGTCTATTTAATTTCTCATAAATAATATTAGCTAAACAAAATAAACCTGAAGAACAAAGACCATGACCAATTATTAAAATTAAAGAACCACAAAGACCCCAATAATTTAAAGATATAATACCACATAAAACCAGCCCTATATGAGAAACTGAAGAATAAGCAATTATAGATTTAATATCAACCTGAAATAAACATAAAACACCTACCAATACAGAACCATATAATCTCAAACCAATCCAGATATAACTATAAAAAAAAGAATAAGAATAAATAAAATAAAAGACCCGCATCAGCCCATAACCGCCTAACTTCAACAAAACACCAGCCAAAATTATAGAACCAGAAATAGGAGCCTCAACATGAGCCCTTGGTAATCAAAAATGAACAAAAATCATAGGCATTTTAATTAAAAATGCACCAATCAAAGATATATAAATATAAAAATTACAATCAACCTCAATCAAAAAATAAAATAAAGTTATAGAACCCTTATTAATTATAAAAATACATAATAATAAAGGAAGAGAAGCAAATAAAGTATAAAAAAGAAGATAAAACCCAGCTCTCAAACGCTCAGGTTGATAACCCCACCCAAAAATTAAAAACAATGTAGGAATTAAAGAAGATTCAAAAAACAAATAAAAAACAAGAATATTTATAGTTCTAAAAGATAAAATCAAAAATAATAAAAGAAATAAATTCACTAAAATAAACTCAACATGATAATTATGGTCCCGATAAACTATAAATCTAGCAACCAATATTAAAAATACAATTCAAAATCTCAAAAAAATTAAACTTATAGATAATGTATCCCCTCCCAAAGAATATCTAATTATTCTATAATAACTATTAAACCAAAACATATTAAAAAAATAAAAAAAACCAACAACCAAACATAAACAAAATAATCATCAATAAGAACAAAATAATAAGGGGACCAAAAATAAAACAAATAATAATATTCTTACCATCCTAAGATTGACAACCCAGAAATATAATCATTACCATGTCTACGAATTATAGAAATTAAAATACCCAAACCCAAAACACCTTCACAAACAACAAAAACCAAATAAACTAATAAAAAATAATAAGAAAAATTATAAGTAAATAAAAAAGAAAACATAGAGATATATAAACATATAGATAAAAATTCCAAACTTAATAAAGTTAACAATAAATGCCTACGTATAGAACAAAAAACAAATAAACCAGAAAAAAATATAAACCAAATAACAAACAAAAAAAAATTCATAAAGTTTTAATAGTTTAAATAAAAATAATGATCTTGTAAATCATAGATAGAAAATAATCTTTAAAACTTCAGCAAAGAGTAAAAATACACATCATTAATCCCCAAAATTAATATTTTAAATAAACTACTTACTGAAATTATAATATTCATAATAATAATATCATTAATAATAAGAATATTATTCCCAATAATAAGACACCCCCTTAGAATAGGATTAATCTTAATTATACAAACAATCATTATTGCAATAATCAGAGGAATAATAATTAATATATTTTGATTTTCATATATTTTAATCATAACTATTCTTAGAGGAATGCTTGTGTTATTCATTTACATGGCAAGAGTAGCTTCAAACGAAAAATTCAATTCATCCCTGAAAACATCAATATGCATGATACTAATATTTTCTTTATCCATTATCCTCTCCTTTTTCGTGGACCAATTAGAAATAAAAAAAAACTGATCCCCGAAAAAGGAAAGTATTATGGATGCGGAATATCTTCTAACACTTGGCAAGATATTTAATATCCATAATATATATATCATTATTATAATGGTTACTTACTTATTCCTGACAATAATTGTTATTTCATACATTGTAAATGTACACGAAGGACCTCTCCGAATAAAGAACTAATGAACAAACCTATCCGAAAAACTCACCCCCTATTTAAAATTATTAATGGATCATTAATTGATTTACCTGCACCCTCTAATATTTCCTTGTGATGAAACTTCGGATCATTATTAAGAATATGTTTAATAATTCAAATCATTACAGGAATCTTCTTGGCAATACATTATACATGCGATATTGAAATAGCATTTAAAAGAGTCGTCCACATCTGCCGAGACGTAAATAATGGATGATTATTACGAAATATTCATGCAAATGGGGCCTCATTATTCTTTATATGTTTATATTTACACATTGGGCGAGGTGTTTATTATGGGTCCTATAAATTATTCATAACATGAATAGTAGGAATCGTAATATTATTTTTAATTATAGGAACAGCATTCCTAGGATATGTTTTACCATGAGGACAAATATCACTATGAGGTGCTACAGTCATTACTAATTTATTATCTGCTGTTCCTTATTTAGGAAGAGATTTAGTTAAATGATTATGGGGAGGATTCTCCGTAGATAACGCAACATTAACACGATTCTTTGCCCTACATTTTTTATTACCATTCATTATTGCAGCATTTACAATAATTCATTTATTATTTCTACACCAAACAGGATCAAACAACCCATTAGGCACTAATTCAAATTTAGACAAAATCCCATTCCACCCTTACTATTCAATTAGGGACCTAATAGGAGTTAGAGTGACATTGTTATTATTTATTATATTAAATCTATTAGAACCACGATTATTAGGAGATCCTGAAAATTTTATTCCAGCAAATCCCCTAGTAACACCGGTACATATTCAACCTGAGTGATACTTCCTATTTGCATATGCAATTTTACGATCAATCCCTAATAAGTTAGGAGGAGTAATTGCAATAGTCATAGCAATTGCTATCATCGCAATTTTACCTATTACAAATAAAAGAAAATATCAGGGAAATGCATTCTACCCTATAAGCCAATTTATATTCTGATCTTTAACTACTACAATAATCCTATTAACATGAATTGGGGCACGACCTGCTGAAGAACCATATATTTTTACAGGACAAACATTAACAGTAATTTATTTCTCCTACTTCATTATTAACCCTGGACTCTTAATTTTATGAGATAAACTGACAGACTAAGTTAATTAGCTTAAGAAAAGCATGTATTTTGAAAATACAAAAGAAAGGTTCAATTCCTTTATTAACTTATCACTTAATTTAATGCAAAGATTATCCTATTAAAAATAATATTATTATAAGAAACCCTGAAAAAAACAATAAGTAATTCAAAGAAAGAGGGAGGAAGACCTTTCAAGTTAAATATATTAGTTTATCATAACGATAACGAGGCAATCTACCCCGAACCCAAATAAATATAAAAATAACAAAAGTTAACTTAATATAAAAAAACAATGAATAAACATCACAACCTAAAAAAATAATACAAGTTAAAAGTCTTATAAAAATGATATTTATATATTCTGATAAAAAAATAAAAGCAAACCCACCTCTTCTATATTCAACATTAAAACCTGAAACAAGTTCTGACTCCCCTTCAGCAAAATCAAAAGGAGATCGATTTGTTTCTGCCAAACAGGAAGAAAATCAACAAAAGAACAAAGGAAAGGAGAGAAAAACAAATCAAATACCCCCTTGGTATATTATAAAGTCCATAAAATCAAAACTAAAAACAAAAATTAAAAAACAAATTATAATTAACGCCATTCTTACTTCATAAGAAATAGTTTGGGCAACCGATCGAAGGCCCCCTAAAAGAGCATAATTAGAATTTGATCTCCAGCCCGATAAAAGGACCCCATAAACACCCATACCAGTACAACATAAAAAAAATAAAACACCAAAATTAAAATTATATACATTTACTAAATAAGGAAATAAGGTTCATAAAACTATTGACAAACATAATATAAAAACAGGAGAAAAATAATACACTAAAAAATTAGATAAATAAGGATAAGTCTGTTCCTTAAAAAATAATTTAATACCGTCAGAAAAAGGCTGCAATAAGCCCATTAAACCAACTTTGTTTGGACCCTTACGAAGTTGAATGTAACCTAATACCTTACGTTCTAATAAAGTAACAAAAGCTACAGAAACCAAAACAAAAATTACTGTAATTAAATAGGGAACTAAAAACACTACTATTTGTAGAAAAATCTACATTAATAAATTCTAAATTTACTGCACTAATCTGCCAAAATAGTATTATTAATCAAATAAATAAAAAATATTCCTTATATTTGGTCCTTTCGTACTAAAACATAATTAATTAAACTGAAGATAGAAACTGACCTGGCTTACGCCGGTCTGAACTCAGATCATGTAAAATATTAAAGGTCGAACAGACCTAGTAATTAAATTGCTACACCTAATACTTATTTTAATCCAACATCGAGGTCGCAAACTCCTTCATCGATATGAACTCTCCGAAAAAATTACGCTGTTATCCCTAAGGTAACTTAATCTTATAATCAATACAAATGGATCATTAAAACACTAATTCATGAAAATATAAAACAGAAGTTATTTTTATTCTGCAATCACCCCAATCAAATAAATTAAAATAATTATAATTTTTAATAAACCAAAAAGAATAATTACTTTAAATTATAAAGATCTATAGGGTCTTCTCGTCCCACAGGTAAATTTTAGTTTTTTAACTAAAAAAATAAATTTTAAAATTAAAATAAAGAAAGCATGTGCCTCGTCCAACCCTTCATACAAGCCCTCAATTAAAAGACAAATGATTATGCTACCTTAGCACGGTTAATATACCGCGGCCATTAAAACACTCATTGGGCAGGTTAAACCTTAAATAAAATTCAAAAGGACATGTTTTTGTTAAACAGGCGAACACAAAATTTGCCGAATTACTATAATTTAATTTACAAATATACTAATTCAATCATTATTACAAACATTCCTAAATTTAATGTTTAATTCCAGTAAAAAATTAAATCTAATAAAATAAATAAAAATAAAGTATAATCTATAACGAAATTAATGATGACTGATTCCAAGCCTACATAAACTAAAATATTAATTAGATTATAAATTAAATCCTGAGCTTATCCCCAAAAATCTTAAGATATAAATTATTCCTTAATTAAAATTAAAAAATAAATTAATAACTCTGAATTAAATTCAATTCCCAGAAAACCAGATATTTAGAGACGAATAACTTTTCATTACTATTATTATATTATTAATAATTATAACACATTAACTAACATATAATAATATCTCCCCTAATTTCGGGAAAACTAAATAATTAGAAATAATTAATCAACCCTGATACAAAAGGTACATTAAAATAAAACTACTTATACTTAATTATAAATAAACCCATACGGTACAATTTTCTACCACTAAAATAATTATTTCAAAAAAATTTACTAAAAATAAAGTTATTTCTATAAAAATAAAAAATATAATAAATAAAGTAAATTAATTATTATCAAATTAAGTTGAATTGCACAACTACCATGTTAATGTAAATAACAATGCTACTTAAGCCTTAATTTGATTCTTACCAGGCCCACCTTCCGGTAGGCCTACTTTGTTACGACTTATCTCATTTTAAATAACGAGAGCGACGGGCGATGTGTACATAATTTAGAGCCTAAATCAAAATTATATATTAATAAAAATTACTTTCAAATCCAATTTCAAGAAAATATTACAATTCCATATCCATAAATATTTTTATTGTAACCCACCTCTTCCTTAATACTGCTGCACCTTGACTTGACATTTGTTCCATTAAAAATTAAAGAAAATTAACCCTATTAAGACATTCAATGACAGAGGTATACAAGCTAAAATAAGGTGAAATTTATCGTGGATCATCAATTATAGGGCAGGTTCCTCTGAAAAGACTAAATTACCGCCAAATCCTTTTAATTTAAAGATCATAACTAATAATACCAAGAGAACTCTTAACATTTCATAATAATAGGGTATCTAATCCTAGTCCCACTATGAAATTTCACATTCAACATCAAAAATATAAGACTTAAATATTTTAAACGATTTCACCCGATAAAAAAATATGTAAACTTAAAAATTTTCACCCTAAATGTAAGCCCCAATAAAATTTACTTGCTCTTATTGTATAACCGCGACTGCTGGCACAAACTTTGTCAGAACTATAAAAATTGACTAATTCTTAGTTACCTAAAAAAATAAAATAAAAAACTGCGAATAAATTAAAAATCTCATTAAGAGATATCTGGATCACACAAAAATTAACATGTTTAACGACCCTTGTGTAAATTTTTCAAGCAAAGATCAAACCTTTCTCATCCAATCCTTAATGGAATGGGACATAATCGAATATTCCCCCCCGCCTATTCCTCCCCGGGATAATCTGTCCGGACCGGTCCCCCTCGCCGTGGGTTCCATAACTTTACACTGTATTAAATATTTTTCTTATTCTAATTATTGCTCTAATATAATTGACTATAATCCATGATTGACATAGTTAAATCTTGATGAATCACTGGTGATGTAAATGCTCAACGTTCATGATCTCTCTCCCCTTAAGTCGGGGATCTATCTAATAAGCTTTAGCTCTTAGACGACCAAGTACCTAGTAATTGACTCCCTGAGAGTCCCCAATCTGGAAATATTTACATCCGGATAGGTTCTACTTCCCAAGTTATTCTGTTCCTTTCCCTTATCACCTGTAATATAAACTCTATTGTACACCTAAATAGTTGCATATACCCGGGGGGGGGGGTCTGATATTCCTTACATACAAAAAAATTTTCTAATTCTTATAAAAATATTAGATATATAAAATATATGACCAATAATTTACCTGCTCCCAAATAAACCATCAATCATACTTAGATAAAAATGAAGATATTCTTTGTATGACCAATAATTTACCTGCTCCCAAATAAACCATCAATCATACTTAGATAAAAATGAAGATATTCTTTGTATGACCAATAATTTACCTGCTCCCAAATAAACCATCAATCATACTTAGATAAAAATGAAGATATTCTTTGTATGACCAATAATTTACCTGCTCCCAAATAAACCATCAATCATACTTTACTGCCAATCCTTAATTATACAGGAACAGAGGGGTAACCGAATTGATTATCACACGCACCGTCACACCTACACACATGTATGTACTTTACTGCCAATCCTTAATTATACAGGAACAGAGGGGTAACCGAATTGATTATCACACGCACCGTCACACCTACACACATGTATGTACTTTACTGCCAATCCTTAATTATGCAGGAACAGAGGGGTAACCGAATTGATTATCACACGCACCGTCACACCTACACACATGTATGTACTTTACTGCCAATCCTTAATTATGCAGGAACAGGGGGTAACCGAATTGATTATCACACGCACCGTCACACCTACACACATGTATGTACTTTACTGCCAATCCTTAATTATGCAGGAACAGAGGGGTAACCGAATTGATTATCACACGCACCGTCACACCTACACACATGTATGTACTTTACTGCCAATCCTTAATTATGCAGGAGCAGGGGGTAACCGAATTGATTATCACACGCACCGTCACACCTACACACATGTATGTACTTTACTGCCAATCCTTAATTATGCGGGAACAGGGGGTAACCGAATTGATTATCACACGCACCGTCACACCTACACACATGTATGTACTTTACTGCCAATCCTTAATTATACAGGAACAGAGGGGTAACCGAATTAATAAAAATAAAAAATTATAATGTACCAATAAACTAAGGATTGGATGAAGAAAAAAATAATGCACCTTAAAAACATGCATATTCATTACAAATAAATTTACAAATTCCCATATTATAAATATGAGAACTTTTGATACCCCCCAGTCCCAGTAAAATTAAGATTTCACAGTAAAAAAAAATTAAATATAGAATTTTTACATAATCGTGCCCCCAGTTATGGAGGGGGGTCACTCCCTTAAGG